TCAAGAGCCCCGAGCCAATAAAGACTGAGAAGGTTGACTCAAAATTTCCTTAGGGGCTCCGTTGTAGAATTCAGACCTAACCATTAATCGAGAAGTGGTGGGAACGACAGAACCTGTGAATGCATAAGATTCTATTGAAAGCGAATCCTAATGATTCATTGGGTAGGATGGCGGAACGAACCAGAAACCTATTTGTTTATTCTGAGAGGTCATGTGATAGACTAATCTTACAACTGAATGTTGAAAGAGTAAATATTCGCCCGCGAATTCTTTTTATTTCTAAATAAAATTTTAGTCGATTCGATATAATAATAAAAGGCAAAAGAAAATAAAGATTATAACGTTATACCAAAACAACATTATCTATAAATAGAATAAATTTAGAATTATTAATCTATTAGATGAATAGATGAAATTTAAAATAATCCCACGATTCCGTATATTATTTACCGTGTATATTATTTTTTAATCGTTTAATTCGCGAGGAGCTGGATGAGAAGAAACTCTCATGTCCGGTTCTGTAGTAGAGATGGATGGAATTAATAAACAACCATCAACTATAACCCCAAAAGAACCAGATTCCGTAAACAACATAGAGGGAGGATGAAAGGAATATCTTATCGAGGTAATCGTATTTGCTTCGGTAGATATGCTCTTCAAGCGCTTGAACCCGCTTGGATCACATCTAGACAAATAGAAGCTGGGCGGCGAGCGATGACACGAAATGCACGCCGCGGTGGAAAAATATGGGTACGCATATTTCCAGACAAACCAGTTACAGTAAGACCTACAGAAACACGTATGGGTTCGGGGAAAGGATCTCCCGAATATTGGGTAGCTGTCGTTAAACCCGGTAGAATACTTTATGAAATGAGTGGAGTAGCAGAAAATATAGCTCGAAGGGCTATTTCAATAGCGGCATCTAAAATGCCTATACGAACTCAATTCATTCTTTCGGGATAGGAATGTAGAAACAAAGGAAAAGGGGTTTTTTGGATGAAAAAAAATGAAGGTTTCTTTTTTTGTTTTGAACAAATAATATTTCTTTTTTTTATTTAGACCTTTGCATTGAAAAAGAAAAAACCGATAAAAAAAAAAATGATATGATTCAACCTCAAACCCATTTGAATGTAGCGGATAACAGCGGGGCCCGAGAATTGATGTGTATTCGAATCATAGGAGCTAGTAATAGACGATATGCTCATATTGGTGACGTTATTGTTGCTGTAATCAAGGAAGCAGTACCAAACACACCTCTAGAAAGATCAGAAGTGATTCGAGCGGTAATTGTACGTACTTGTAAAGAACTCAAACGCGACAACGGTATGATAATACGATATGATGACAATGCTGCAGTTGTTATTGATCAAGAACAAAATCCAAAAGGAACCCGAATTTTTGGCGCGATCGCCCGAGAATTAAGACAGTTAAATTTCACTAAAATAGTTTCATTAGCACCTGAAGTATTATAAGGTAAGACCGTAATATAGTATTTGAATGAGACTGATTTATTAGTAGATTGTTTATCTATCATGTATATACCTTTTAAAATTAACTTTTAAAATTAATAAATATTTTATAATTCAGAAATAAAGATAAAGAAAAAATAAAAAGAGCATGTTGATTATATCAAAATTCGGGGGCAACAAAAATCTTAGTTTATCATGAGTAAAGACACTATTGCTGACATAATGACCTCTATACGAAATGCTGACATGAATAAAAAAAGAACAGTTCGAATACCATCTACTAACATCACTGAAAATATTGTTAAAATCCTTTTACAAGAAGGTTTTATTGAAAACGTGAGAAAACATCAGGAAAGCAATAAATATTTTTTGGTTTTAACCCTACGACATAGAAGAAATAGGAAAGGACCATATAGAACTGCTTTAAATTTAAAACGGGTCAGCCGGCCCGGTCTACGAATATATTCGAACTATCAACGAATTCCTAGAATTTTAGGTGGGATGGGAATTGTAATTCTTTCTACTTCTCGAGGTATAATGACAGACCGAAAGGCTCGAATAGAAGGAATAGGCGGAGAAATTTTGTGTTATATATGGTAATCTTTCTGATAGCCAAATTATACGCGGAACTTTCATATTTGTGAAAAAAGAGAAATGACAAGTTTATAGTATTACCCCTCTTACATTAGTTGATACGTCAAAAGGATTTTACCTAGAATGAAACGAAACAACAAAAATGGATTCATGAGGGTTTAATTACGGAACAACTTACCAATGGTATGTATCTTACGGGCTCGTTTAGATAATGAAAAGATAATTTGGGGTTTTTTTAGTAAAGGATTGGGCGTAGTTTTATACGTAGACTACCAGGAAATATAATAAAAATTGAGTTAAGTCCTTATGATTCAACCAAAGGACATATAATTTATAGACTCAAAAGTAAAGATTCGAATGATTAGGTGATTTTTTTTTCAATTTCAACATTCTCTCGTGGGGATACAATTCGAAGTTAAAAATTTCAAGAAACTTAT